AATTACGTAAATCCATGGTTCAAACCGCACTCAAAGGTAGGGTATTTCCCATTGAGATAGGAACTTCTGTACCCGAAACAATGGTATCTCCAATTCTCGCCCCTCTGGGATGTAAAATATATCTCTTCTCACCATCCCCATAGTGTATGAGACAAATGTGTGCATTTCGATTAGGGTCGTATTCTATGGTTACGATTCTCCCAGATATGTCTTTTTCATTCCGTCGAAAATCTATTTTACGGTATAGACGTTTATGACCTCCCCCTCTATGCCTTGCGGTAATGATTCCTCTGGCATTCCGCCCTTTCCCACAATGACGCTGTCCAGAGATCAAATTCTTTCGTGGATTGGATTTCACTCGACTGTCTGCGGCCCCATTGCGTGTGCTCGGGGTAGAAGTTTTGTATAAATGTATCGCCGTGTTATTCAGTATTTTGATTGAAGCTCTTTTCTTTCTATAAAAAGGGGTGGAATAGAATAACCTGGTTGAAGCGTAATGATCATACGTCTGTAATGCATTGTATGTCCCCTAATAGGTCCCATTCTTCGACCCTTTCCTGGGAGCCGATGACTATTCATAGCTATTACCTTAACCCCAAAGAAGAGTTCGACCCAATGCTTTATTTCTGTCCTAGTTGATCCTGATTCGACATTAGAAGTATATTGATTCTTCCCCACCAATAGCCTAACACTTTTTTCTGTAAATACTGCATATTTGATTCCATCCATAAATCCACTTTCTTTCCTATGAGTTCCAGTATTGATAAGAATTCTAGTTCTTACTGTTCCTATGTTATAGTATGCATATACTACACCAATTCGTTCTCTATTAAGATTCGAATCTACAGAATCGAACGAATCTTATAGAGAACTCTATAGAAATCGAACTCTATAGAAATAGAAGATCGAAAGAATTCTGAAAACAAGAAAACTCATATATATGTATATAGACATACATTAAGATGATCAATTTCTCTGATGATGGTGATACAGAGCGAGTTCCAATAGACTGAACTTATTTATGAAACGCTCCCATCCCATTGGTGTGCATCCAGTAGGAATTGAACCTACGAATTCGCCAATTATGAGTTGGGCGCTTTAACCATTCAGCCATGGATGCTTGGATCATCATACATCGGGAATAAATCATTTCCAACCATAACCATAACCATGCCAACAAAACTGCGGAGAGACTATGAAGTCCAATTATGGATCTTCGAATTGAGAGAGATATTGAGAGAAATCAAGAATGTTGGCTATTTGTTAAATTCATGGACCAAATTCGATTTAGTGGGATCTTTCACTTACCTTTTTTTCCACCAAGAACGTTTTCTGAAACTTTTTGACCCCCGAATTTGGAGTATCCTCCTTTCGGGTTCAAGAAGCAACCGATCTTTCACGAGCAAAGTTGTAGTATTGGTTAAGGGTGTAGTACTGATTCTAGTAGCGGTCGTTATATCTCGTATGCACCATCAAACTATGGTCGAAAGAAAAAATATCTATTTGAGGGGGCTTCTTCCTCTACCTATGAATTCCATTGGACCCAGAAATGATACATTGTTTCGGTCTTCCCATAGGTTGGTTGTTTCGCTCCTGTATCTTCCAAAAGGGAAAAAGATCTCTGAGAGTTGTTTCATGGATCCGAAAGGGAGTCCTTGGGTTCTCCCAATAACTCAAAAGTGTATCATGCCTGAATCTAACTGGGGTTCGCGGTGGTGGAGGAACGGGATCGGAAAAAATAGGGATTCTAGTTGTAAGATATCGAAAGAAACCCTAGCTGGAATTGAGATCTCATTCAAAGAGAACGATATCCAATATCTGGAGTTTCTTTTTGTATCCTATACGACGGATGATCCGATCGCGATTGGCAGGGACCACGATTGGGAATGGTTTGATGTCCTTTCTCCGAGGAAGAAGCGAAACACAATCAACTTGCATTCGGGACAGCTATTCGAAATCTTAGTGAAACACTGGATTTGTTATCTCATGCCTGCTTTTCGTGAAAAAAGACCAATGGAAGGGGAGGGTTTCTTCAAACAACAGGGATCAGATTTTTTGAGGAAGGTATCGAGAGAGAATTGGATTTGGTTATACAATGTGTGGTTGGTAAACAAGGATCGGTTTTTTAGCAAGGTACGGAATGTATCGTCAAATATTCACTATGATTCCACAAGATCTAGTTTCGTTCAAGTAATGGATTCTAGCCAATTGAAAGGATCTTCTGATCAATCCAGAGATGCTTTCGATTCCATTAGTAATGAGGATTCGGAATCTCACACATTGATCAATCAAAGAGAGATTCAACAACTCAAAGAAAGATCGATTCTTTTGGATTGGGATCCTTCCTTTCTTCAAACGGAACGAACCGAGATAGAATCAGACCGATTCCCGAAAAGCCTTTCTGGAGATTCCTCAATGTCAATGTCCCGGCTATTTGCGGAACGTGAGAAGCAGATGATTCGTCATCTGCTTCCGGAAGAAATCGAAGAATTTCTTGGGAATCCTACAAGATCAATTCGTTCTTTTTTCTCTGACAGATGGTCAGAACTTCATCTGGGTTCGAATCCTACTGAGAGGTCCGATCCTAAATTGTTGAAGAAACAACACGATGTTTCTTTTGTCCCTTCCAGGCGATCGGAAAAGAAAGAAATAGTGGATCTATTCAAGATAATTCCGTATTTACAAAAGACCATCTCAATTCATCCTATTTCATCCGATCCGGGATGTGATATGGTTCCGAAGGATGAACCGGATCTGGACAGTTCCAATAAGATTTCATTCTTGACCCAAAATCCATTTTTGGATTTATTTCATCTATTCCATGACCGGAACAGGGTGGGGTACACGTTACACCACGATTTTGAATCAGAAGAGATATTTTCAAAAATGGCAGATTTACTCATTCTATCAATCACGGAGCCGGATCTGGTGTATGATAGGGTATTTTTTCCCTTTTCTGAGGGATTCCACTCCGGGGATGAATCGAAAAAGAAATCTTTATTGGTTGTACCTCCTATTTTTTCTGAAGATTCAAAACCAAAAAGAGTGGTATTTGCTAGCAACAACATAATGGAGGCAGTCAATCCATATAGATTGATCCGAAATCTGATTCAAATCCAATATAGCACCTATGGGTACATAAGAAATGTATCAAATCGATTCTTTTTAATGTTAATGAATCGATCCGATCGCAACTTCGAATATGGAATGAAAGGGGATCCAATAGGAAATGAGACTCTGAATCATAGAACTAGAATGAAATATACGATCAACCAACATCTCTCGAAGTTGAAAAAGAGTCAGAAGAAAGGGTCCGACCCTCTTAGTTCTCGAACCGAGAGATCCATGAATCGGGATCCTAATGCATATAGATACAAATGGACCCAAAATTTCCAGGAACATTTGGAACATTTCATTTCTGAGGCGAAGAGGCGTTTTCAATTTCAAGTAGTGTTCGATCGATATCATCATCATCGAGATCGATTCCGTATTCATCGATCTCGCTATCGATTCCGTATTCATCGATCTCGATTCCGTATTCATCTGAATCGATTCCGTATTCCTCTGAATCGATTCCGTATTCCTCTGAATCGATTCCGTATTTCTCTGAATCGATTCCGTATTTCTCTGAATCGAGATCGATTCTGTATTCATCTGAATCGATTCCGTATTCATCTGAATCGATTCCGTATTCATCTGAATCGATTATGTAGTCATCTGAATCGATTACGTATGAATCCGACTCAATATTTGATTGATTGGGCCGAGTTTATGGTGAAACTGTCGAAGTCACATCCCTTTTTGACGAAGTCACCTCGTTTCCTTTTGTCGAAGGCATCTTTATTTTTGTCGAATTTACTTCCCTTTTGGTCGAATTCACTTCTCTTCTTTTTGTCGAAGTCACTTCTCTTTTTGTCGAAGTCACTTCCTTTTTTGTCGAAGTCACTTCCTTTTTTCTTTTTGAGTATCGGAAGTCCCCGCATTCCTGGGTCTGAGATCCCCATCTATATCTATGAATTGAAAGGGCCGAATGATCAACTCTGCAATCAGTTGTTAGAATCAATAGGTGTTCAAATTGCTCCTTTTAAGAAAAGGAAACCCTTCTTATTGGATGATCATGATCCTTCCAAAAAATCGAAATTCTCGATCAATGGAGGCACAATATCACCATTTTTGTTCAATAAGACAAAATGGATGATTGACTCATTCCCTACTAGAAAGAATTGCAGGAACGATTTTGATAACACGGATTCCTATTTCTCAATGATATCCCACGATCGAGACAATTGGCTGAATCCCGTGAAACCATTTCATCGAAGTTCATTGATATCTTCTTTTTCTAAAGCAAATCGACTTCGATTCTTGAATAATCCACATCACTTCTGGTTCTATTGTAACAAAAGATTCCCTTTTTATGTGGAAAAGGCCCTTCTCAAGAATTCGGATCTTACGTATGGACAATTCCTCAATATCTTGTTCATTCGGAACAAAAGATTTTCTTTGTGCGTCGGTAAAAAAAAACATGTTTTTTTGGAGCGAGATACGATTTCACCAATCGAGTCACAGGTATCTAATATATTCATACCTAAGGATTTGCCACAAAGTGGTGACGAAACGTATAACTTGTACAAATCTTTCCATTTTCCAATTCGATCCGATCCATTCGTTGGTAGAGCTATTTATTCGATCGCAGACATTTCTGGAACACCTCTACCAGAGGGACAAATAGTCCATTTTGAAAGAACGGATTGTCCACCTCTTTCAGATATGAATCTATCTGATTCCGAAGGGAAGCAGTATCTCAATTTCAATTCAAACATGGGTTTGATTCACACTTCATGGGCTGAGAAATCCAAAAAGAGGAAAAAACGGAGTCTTAGGGTTAAGAAACGGGAGATGGATAGAACCCTTCAACGAGAGCGTGCTTTTTCAAATCTTTCAAAATGGCATCTGTTCCAACCATATATACCGTGGTTCTTTACTTTGACAGGGTTCAAATATCTAAAATTTGCCCTTTTCGATCCTTTTTCAAACCTATTGCGCAGTCACATATTTATTTTTCAGGATATTCTGGAGACATCATGGTGGATTCTTCAGACAAAATTGTGGGCGATTCTTTCAAAATGGAATCTCAGTGAGATTTCGAGTCATTGTTTACAGACTCTTCTTCTGTCCGCAGAAATGATTCATCGAAATAATGAGTCACCCCTATGGCTGAGATCATCAAATGCTCGGGAGTTCCTCATCCTTTTCCTTCTTCTTGTTGCTGGCTATCTCGTTGGTACACATCTTCTCTTTGTTTCCCGAGCCTCTAGTGAGTTACAGACGGATTTCAAAAAGATCAAATCTTTGATGATTCCATCATACATGATTGAGTTGCGAAAACTTCTGGATAGGTATCCTACATCTGAGCGGAATTCTTTCTGGTTAAAGAATCTCTTTCTAGTTGCTCTGGAACAATTAGTCTATTTTCTAGAAGCAATATGGGGTTCTGCTTTTAACATGCTATTGGGCGGCGGTCCCGCTTATGGGTTCAAATCCATAGGTTCTAAGAAGAAATTTTGGAATAGCAATCTCATCGGTATCATGGATTTCCTAAGGATCATACCAAATCCCATCAATCGAATCACTTTTTCGAGAAATACGAGACATCTAAGTCGTACAAGTAAAGAGATCTATTCATTGATAAGAAAAAACGTGAACGTTGAGTGGATTGATGATTGGGTCGCGCACAGTGATTTGATTGCGGATAACGAAAGAGAATTCTTGGTTCAGTTCTCCACCTTAACGATAGAAAAAAGGATGGATCAAATGCTATTGAGTCTGACTCATAGTGATGGTTTATCAAAGAATGACTCTAGTTATCAAATGGTTGAACAACTGGGATCAATTTACTTACGATACGTAGTTGACATTCATCAAAAGGATCTAATGACTTATGAGTTCAATAGATCTTGTTTAGCAGAAAGACGGATATTCCTTGCTCATTTTCAGACAATCACTTATCCAGAAACCTCTACTCGTTTTTATTTCCCATCTGATGAAAAACTCTTTTCGCTCCGCTTAGCCCTATCCCCCTCTAGGGGTATTTTAGTGATAGGTTCGATAGGAACTGGACGATCCTATTTGGTCAAATCCCTCGCGACAAACTCCTATGTTCCTTTCATTACGATAGTTCCGAACAAGTTCCTGGATGACACTCTTTATCGGAGCGATCCTTATGAGAGGGACCCTTCCGAGATTTTTAATAGGACTAAGCAGAATTATGAGTATGAGTTGATTGATATTGATGAGAGTGACGATATTGATATTGATGAGAGTGACGATATTGATGAGAGTGACGATATTGATGAGAGTGACGATAGCGATAGCGAGATCGATGATGACCTTGATATAGATGATATAGAGCTGCTAAATAAGCTAAGTATGGATATGGATAGGGATCTCCCACTACAAAAGCGATTTCGTATCCCCATTACATTCGAATTAGCAAAAGCAATGTCCCCTTGCATACTATGGATTCCAAACATTCATGATCTGTCTGTGCGTGCGTCGAATGCCTTATCCCTCGGTCTATTAGTGAACTCTCTCTCCAGGGATTGTGAAAGATGCTCCACTAGCAATATCCTTGTTATTGCTTCGACTCATATTCCCCAAAAAGTGGATCCCGCTCTAATAGCTCCGAATAAATTAAATACATGCCTTAAGTTACGAAGGCTTCTTATTCCACAACAACGAAAGCACTTTTTCACTCTTTCATATACTAGGGGATTTCACTTGGAAAAGAAACTGTCCCATCCTAATGGATTCGGGTCCATAACCATGGGTTCCAGTGTACGAGATCTTGTAGCACTTACCAATGAGGCCCTATCCATTAGTATTGCACAGAAGAAATCCATTATAGACACTCATACAATTCGATCTGCTCTTCATAGACAAACTTGGAATTTGCGAGCCAAGGTAAGACCGGTTCAGGATCATGGGATCCTTTTCTATCAGATAGGAAGGGCTGTTGCACAAAATGTACTTCTAAGTAATGGCCCCATAGATCCTATATCTATCTATCTGAAGAAGAGATTCCCTAAGGAAGGGGGTTCTTATTTGTACAACTGGTACTTCGAGCTTGCAACGAGCATGAAGAGATTAACGATACTTCTTTATCTTTTGAGTTGTTCTGCCGGATCGGTCGCTCATGATCTTTGGTCTCTACCCGGACCCGATGAAAAAAATGGGATCACTTCTTATTTGGTTGAGACTGATTCTGCTCTAGTTCGTGGCCTATTAGAAGTATTCGAAGGAGAAGGCACTCTGGTTGGATCCTCTCGGACAGAAAAAGATGGCAGTCAGTTTGATAATGATCGAGTGAC